CTCCTGTGCTTCCAGACATGCTGAGCTCCACATATTCTTGTACAGTCAAAGGCAAATCCGTAAAAGATGAGATCAGTAAATTTACTTTCCATAAACTCTTTGTAGGATTACCCATATAGTACCAAAGGTGTCTTTAGAGTATACCGAATCAGTATAGCTATCCTTCTTCTGACACAGCAAGGCAATTTTCATTAATATTGAAATGAAGTACGAGATAATTTCTTCCTTTTTCTTGTTTGTCCATATAGAACTAGACACCATTTATTTCTATTTATATAGAAAATTTGTAAAATAGTATAGAGTTTATTTTCTCTCTATTATTGTATGTATTATTGGCCTCAGATCAGACTAGAAACGGAGGATCGAGGAAAGCGGGATTATGACAAGTTAGTTTTTATCTAATAATTCATGAAAAATTAAAGAAGAATATGATAATAATCTTCCAATTCAATAGACGCGAAATTGAAAAATCTCTTTTTCGCGTTTATAGAAGAGGTTTTTTTGAATCCTTTATTTTATTTTTTTTTTTATAAAGAATTGGCTAATCGTCGAAAGGAAAGAAAAATATTAATTAATTAAAATCAATTAATCAATATTTGTGATGCATCCATTGTTGCATTCGATCCAAGGGTTCTTTATTGACCTAACTACAAAGTTTATTATATATATATATAAATTAATAATATTAATATGGAATGTAGAACCTATACCTATAAAGGCAAAGATTATAGGAATTACTAGTCTAAAAATCGAGTTTGGGCTGAAATACAGATTTTTTAAAAATGAAGGTGTGATACCCCTTTTTCTTTTCATTCGAAATATTATTTATATGGATGAACCCGATTGCTGAGTCGACTGAGTCAAAATAAAAGTTTAGTTCAATTTGAAGTAAAAAGTATAGTGACATTTATAATCTAATAGTTAATAATAGATAAATCAGAAACTTTCAATTGAACTTATTCTTTAGAATTCTTATTTTTAATTATTCTCCCTCCAATCTTTCAAAATAGAAACTTAGGTAAGTGCTTTATATACATATGTATAAAAAGAACATATTTCATTTAGTTCCTTCATGCCTACTATAACTAGTTATTTCGGTTTTTTACTAGCGGCTTTAACTATAACTTCCGCTTTATTTATAGGTCTGAGTAAGATAGGACTTATTTGAAGTTAATTGAATAAACAACCCAAGAAATCTTTCTGTGGGATTCCATATATTTTTTAGCTCTTTACCGCGTCAATTGATAATTTTTGGTTATTGAGATTCATGGGCAATTAAGATTAATATTTAGAGATAGATATTACCTTTTTTTTTTTTCAAAGGAATTGAATGAAATGATTGAAGTTTTTCTATTTGGAATTGTCTTAGGTCTAATTCCTATTACTTTAGCTGGATTATTCGTAACCGCATATTTACAATACAGACGTGGTGATCAGTTGGGCCTTTGATTAATTAGATTAATTAACAAATATTTTTTTGATTGACCTCCTGTAGATTAGAGAAAGTAGGAGGTCAAATCTAGATAACTGCTCAGTTATTTCAGTCTAATTCGATAATTAATTTGATTCGACCTAACAAGAATGGAATCACGCTCTGTAGGATTTGAACCTACGACATCGGGTTTTGGAGACCCACGTTCTACCGAACTGAACTAAGAGCGCTTTTTTATCATAATGGATAAAACTGTAAAGAAAACTTTTTGTAACCAAAAACTACATCTACATCCTGTATACATACACTATCTATCATATAGAGTATGATAAAAAAAATGATAAATTCTGTTTTTAATCGATTTTAATTAAAATTGAATTCCTCCTTACTTCTCAGAGGAAAAGTAATTAGGTAGGGATGACAGGATTTGAACCCGTGACATTTTGTACCCAAAACAAACGCGCTACCAAGCTGCGCTACATCCCTTTAAATTCAATTGGTTTTTCTAGTCTAATTGTAAAGAATCCTTATCCTTGTCTTGTTTTCCACATCGTTATTATTTCCTATATAAATAATTTATCTTGCCATTTCCTCTTTTTGGTCTCATATCATATAAGGTATAATAAAAATATTTTGATATATATGAAAAACCCGTCGTAAATTCAAAAATACTTTTCGGGAATGCTCAGTAGGAAGGGGCATGCCACTCTATTTTATGAAAAAAAAAATATTTTATCTACCGGATCGTTGTACATTTATTGAAATTTGACTTAGCTTAGGGATTTTGTGTACAAACAAAAGTAGTCTTTAACTTGAAACTATCTATAAATCCGATCGTTGATTAGATATGTATTGCCTTTATTTAATATATAACATTAAAGAAAAAAAGAAGGAGGATTTTCAATGCGAGATCTAAAAACATATCTTTCCGTGGCACCGGTCCTAAGTACTCTATGGTTTGGGGCTTTAGCTGGTCTATTAATAGAAATCAATCGTTTTTTCCCAGATGCGCTGATATTCCCCTTTTTTTCATTCTAGTTATTGACGTGATAAGGGGGTAACGAAGATTAGAGATAGAATCCTATCTGTGACTAACCCCCCCTTTTTCGAATATAAGAATAGTAGAGAGGAGAAAGACGAAATGTAGATTCAACCTCATCAAAACTTGGGATCCGGTTCGAATGTGAATCTAGGGTAATAGTATCATACAAGCTATGAAAATGAAATTTTGTGATTAGAAGAAATATGGTTAGAAACCTTTTGATTACGGAGTATTTCTAAAATTTATTTACTATTATTACTCTATTGATTGTCATTGCAACGAAATCTTTCTTATTGTATTTGTATTTCGAGTTAGGAACTTCTATTTTTTTATTTTCCTTTCTTCTTCACTTCGGGTCGAGAATTAAAATAGAAAAGTAAGTGGTTTGAATCAAAAATCCAAAGGAGGTTAGGTTGATGGCTAAGGGTAAAGATGCCCGAGTCAAGGTTATTTTGGAATGTACCGGTTGTGTTCGAAAGAGTGTTAATAAGGAATCAAGGAGCCTTTCCAGATATATTACTCAAAAGAATCGACACAACACGCCCAGTCGGCTGGAATTGCGAAAATTCCGTCCCTATTGTTACAGACATAAAATTCATGGAGATATAAAGAAATAGATCGAAGCGAACGTCTGTCTATCTTTCTTTAAAGGAAGGGGACAAAACTATTTTCATTCGATTTTATATAAATATTATAGAAATTTATATTATATATTAATATTATTATATAATTTTATTCTAATTATTTCTATATAAATATTATATATGTATATATAGAAAAAAGTATATTATATCGAAATAAACAAACCAAATCCTATTTCTTAATTCTAATTTTTTTTATGTCCAACCGAAATAGGATTTTCGGTATATTCTATTTTATATTAAGGAATAACCTAAACAAACTATGGATAAATCCAAGCGACCCTTTTTTCAAAAATCCAAGGGACCCTTTTTTCAAAAATCCAAGCGACCCTTTTTTCAAAAATACAAGCGACCCTTTTTTCAAAAATACAAGCGACCCTTTTTGAAAAAATACAAGGGACCCTTTTTTCAAAAATACAAGCGACCCCTTTTGAAAAAATACAAGCGACCCATTTGGAAAAAACCCAAGCGACCTTTTCGTAGACCTTTGCCCCCGATCCAATCTGGGGATCGAATTGATTATAAAAACACGAGTTTACTTAGTCGATTTATTAGTGACCGAGGAAAAATATTATCTAGGCGAGCAACTAAATTGACCTTGAAACAACAAAGATTAATTACTATTGCTATAAAACAAGCTCGTATCTTATCTTTTTTACCTTTTGTTTTAAATGAAAAAAATTTTCAAAGAATCAAGTCGACTATTATTAGAACTACTAAATTTAGAAAAAAAAAGAAAAAATTCGAACCAAAAAGAAAAAATAGGTTTTCATTTAAAAAAAATAGGTTTTCATTAAAAAAAAATGGGCCTTTATTAAAAAAAAAATAGGTCTTTATTTAATTGGTAATAAAATCAAAACCAAATTCGAATCAGAACTCAAAAATGGATTGCTGGTTTGTTTTCAAAAATATGAGAATCTAGATTTGATTGTTGTGTCGTAAGATAATAAAAAAATCGGGGAATTTTTTTTTTTTTTTTATAGGTTTTTTGATTTTTTTTATGTATTTTATTTTATCAGACAAATTTCTACTCTATCCTCCCGGAGTTTATTCTCCGGGAACTTGATTGAAATCATTTTTTGGAATTCTTTCCAATCTTCTTTTTTTATGACCTCATTGGAAATCGTATAAAAAAATTTCCTCTTTAATATAGCTAATTGCGCAAGTATTTTACGATTAATAAGCGACTGTCTCTTGTGCAGATCATGTATAAATTTACTATAATAAAAGTATACCCCCTTTTTGCGAATTACTGCGTTTATCCGAGTGATCCACAAACGACGAAAATCTCTCTTTTTCCTATCTCTATTCCGCTGAGCCGAAACAAAAGCCCTTCTTTCCTGTTGAGCAATAGTTCGAGTAAGTTCTGAATGAGCCCCTTGACGGGATAAACGACTTTTTTTTCGACGTTTCCGAGCTATATATCCTCGTCTAACTCTAGTCATTGAATAAAAGAAAATTTTTGATGAATAACTAATTGATTTTCTTTCTTTGAGTTATTCTTTTTTCCTTTCCTGATCCATTATAATAACAAAACATAATTTTTCAATGTAAAAAATAAAAATCCCAATGGCTTTTGCTACTATAACCTTCCCGACCACTATTTTTTCTTTTTTTAGACATTTTGCCTTGAAACAAGACAAAAAAATAAGAAATTGTATTGGTATATCAAACAAATAAAAAAAAAAAAATGTAAATTCAATTTCAATATAAATGAATAAAGAAATAGTGGGTTCCTTCGTTTCTATGGTTATTTCTTAAACGGTGAGGTCCTCTCTATACACCGGAGCTCTTTACTTCATTTACTGAGTGTTATTGATAACTTGTACAGTTCAAACTTTTTGGCTCTACCCATGAATTATCCAGTAATAGGTCTTTTACAATGAGATCCACTTATACAGTAACGGTATTGAATTTTGAAGGTTAGCTAGATAGCTGGCCCTGTTAGTCCGTTCTTGCAAGAATGGGAGCATTATTTTTTTGTTTTGCCCTAAAAAAGGGATTCCCCGCTTAATGGATAACGTTCGCTACCAATGGGAAATTTTTTCTCATCTTAAATCGGATTTACACCAATGGAAACCATAAATTTCATATGAATAGATCTTTTTCATTTTAGATAGTGACTGGAGTTCTTCCATTTTATCCTATTCACTAGTAATGATCATTAATACTGGAAAAAATCTTTCCTTTCATTTGCTTTTTTGTTCCAGCTCATAATCTGAACGAGTCACACATACACCCTAGTACATGTTCCTCGGCGCTGAGGACATCCCCGAAGAGCGGGGGATTTCTTGACATTTCTGATTGGCTGTCTTGTGTTTCTAATAAGTTGGTTAATAGTTGGCATGTTAAATCATATACATAATGGACTAGTTCCAATCAATACTAACTATAAGAAGATAAAATAAAATCTCAAATGTTTTGCTTTTTCAATTTTCCCTCTATACGATCAACAATTCCATAAGCGAAAATCTTAACAGTTAAGTTAAGGGTAAATAAAATATATAATACAATTAGTAATTATTACCAATTGGGATTTTTAGAAAGAGAGTCTGAATACTTTATTTTATTGGTCCGACCGAGCGAACCATAATAAAATTTTTATAATTCAAAATAAAGTTATTCTAAATCCATAAAAAAATCATTCAAAATTGCAATCGGAATCCCCCCTTACAACCAAAAAGGGGATCGAATTGCATTTCACGCTTCAAAAAATTTTGTGCATGATTCATGCCAATTTTTCTTGGATGAAAGGTAAGATATCTCAATCGGTAAAGAAAACGGTCTACGTCCGCGTGTCCTAATATATCTAACAAGTCGCACTATAGCTCAACCCATGATGCCTCTTCGTCTCCTGGAATTCGAAAGGGTACTTTCGGCACACCGACTGGCATTAGAATAAGATTGAAAGAAAAAACAACAAAAAAATGAACGAGAAAACCCCATACTAGTAGAATCTAGTTTGGGGTTTTGTTGTTTTAATAAAAAATATGAATCTTTCTCCTATTTTCTGTGTATAGTATCAAAATTAAGCTTCAATAAAGAATAAAGAAAAAATGGAAATCTTCCGAATATAGCCTTCCAATAGGGAACAAGTATGAAAGCATTCACTAATGTAATATGTTTTCAACTCCCCATTGCGTATTGCTACTCGTCGGGTATAGAATGGATTTCTTTCTCTTTGTTCCTACAAAAAAAATTGTTCCAACAGATATAGAACAAAAATAAACCCTTGTTCCAAGATAATCAATTAATTGAACAAAAGGTATCCATTTAATAGTCAAGGTATCCATTGAATAGTCATAGTCTTTTCCAATGCAATAAAGTTACATAGTGTTATTTATCTTTGATAAAGAAAGGGGTAATTCCATGGGTTTACCTTGGTATCGTGTTCATACCGTCGTATTGAATGATCCCGGCCGATTAATTTCTGTCCATATAATGCATACAGCTCTGGTTGCCGGTTGGGCCGGTTCGATGGCTCTATATGAATTAGCAGTTTTTGATCCCTCTGATCCGGTTCTTGATCCAATGTGGAGACAGGGTATGTTTGTTATACCTTTCATGACTCGTTTAGGAATAACCAATTCATGGGGCGGTTGGAGTATTACGGGGGGGACTATAACGGATCCGGGTATTTGGAGTTACGAAGGTGTGGCCGGAGCGCATATTGTGTTTTCTGGCTTGTGCTTTTTGGCAGCTATTTGGCATTGGGTGTATTGGGATCTAGAAATTTTTTGTGATGAACGTAAAGGAAAACCTTCTTTGGATTTGCCTAAAATTTTTGGAATTCATTTATTTCTTTCCGGGGTGGCTTGTTTTGGTTTTGGCGCATTTCATGTAACAGGCTTGTATGGTCCCGGAATATGGGTGTCCGATCCTTATGGACTAACAGGAAAAGTACAACCTGTAAGTCCAGCATGGGGCGTAGAAGGGTTTGATCCTTTTTTTCCAGGAGGAATAGCCTCTCATCATATTGCAGCGGGGACATTGGGCATATTAGCAGGTCTATTCCATCTTAGTGTCCGTCCGCCTCAACGTCTATACAAAGGATTACGTATGGGCAATATTGAAACCGTTCTTTCTAGTAGTATCGCTGCTGTCTTTTTTGCAGCTTTTGTTGTTGCCGGAACGATGTGGTATGGTTCAGCAACTACTCCGATCGAATTATTTGGTCCCACTCGTTATCAATGGGATCAGGGATACTTTCAGCAAGAAATATACCGAAGAGTAAGTGCTGGGCTAGCCGAAAATCAAAATTTATCAGAAGCTTGGTCGAAAATTCCTGAGAAATTAGCTTTTTATGATTACATTGGCAATAATCCGGCAAAAGGAGGATTATTTAGAGCGGGCTCAATGGACAACGGCGATGGAATAGCTGTTGGATGGTTAGGACACCCTATTTTTAGAGATAAAGAAGGGCGTGAACTCTTTGTACGCCGTATGCCTACCTTTTTTGAAACATTTCCAGTCGTTTTAATAGATGGGGACGGAATTGTTAGAGCTGACGTTCCTTTTAGAAGAGCGGAATCTAAGTATAGCGTTGAACAAGTAGGCGTAACTGTTGAGTTTTATGGTGGCGAACTCAACGGAGTCAGTTATAGCGATCCTGCTACTGTGAAAAAATATGCTAGGCGTGCTCAATTGGGTGAAATTTTCGAATTAGATCGTGCTACTTTGAAATCTGATGGCGTTTTTCGTAGTAGTCCAAGGGGTTGGTTTACTTTTGGACATGCTTCCTTTGCCCTACTCTTCTTCTTCGGACACATTTGGCATGGGGCTAGAACCCTGTTCCGAGATGTTTTTGCTGGTATTGACCCAGATTTGGATGCTCAAGTAGAATTTGGAGCATTCCAAAAACTTGGAGATCCAACTACAAGAAGACAGGGAGTCTAATACAACATTGCTTTCTTTTTTTTGCTTCTATTTTTTTATAGGATACCAGAGAAATCTTAATTTGAATCACCGCCCTTCCTTTTTTTTACTCTTTTTTTTTTTATCGGGAAAATAATCCCAAGTAAACAGGTATGGAAGCTATAATTGTAAACCACAATCGAATCTATGGAAGCATTGGTTTATACATTTCTATTAGTCTCGACTCTCGGGATAATTTTTTTCGCTATCTTTTTTCGGGAACCTCCTAAAGTTCCCACTAAAAGGGTGAAATGATTTTTCATTATCTCAATTGAAGTAATGAATGAGCCTTACAATATTGTAAGGCTCATTACTTCAACTAGTCTCCGTGTTCCTCGAAGGGATCTCTTAGTTGTTGAGAGGGTTGCCCAAAAGCGGTATATAAAGCGTACCCGGTAAAACTTACAAGTAAACCAGATAGAAAGATGGCGACTAGGGTTGCTGTTTCCATTATTATAGAATTTCAAGACCACAAAGGTTTATTAAAAATAAAATGGAAAGGTATACAAAGTCAATGGATCTCAATGAATACAATCAGATTTATGGCTACACAAACCGTTGAGGGTAGTTCTAGATCTCGTCCCAAACCTACTACCGTAGGGGCTTTATTGAAACCGTTGAATTCGGAATATGGTAAAGTAGCTCCCGGATGGGGAACTACTCCTTTGATGGGAGTTGCAATGGCTTTATTTGCAATATTCCTATGTATTATTTTGGAAATTTTTAATTCTTCTGTTTTACTGGATGGAATTTCAATGAATTAAATCCACAAGAAAATGAAATACAAAAAAAGAACCAGGAACAGGAAGTTCTAGCCTTTCAATACAATACAATACAAAATGAATTGATTTGGGTCCCGAATTCTATTTCTAACCCCCCCTTTGGTAGTTCAATCGCGGATTTGTTTTCTTTCTGTATTTCCGGAATATGAGTGTGTGACTTGTTATAATTGATCCTGTTGATAATACAGAAAATGAGCCTGTCATCTTATCCTAATAGAGATGGTTCTACCTCGTCGGATATTCATCCTGGTATCTGGAACACGGAATATCTAAAATATATCAAGAAATATTTGAACTATGATTCATATTAAATATTCAGACCTCTCGATCGGATTCAAAAAAATTTTCTTTTCAAATAAAGAATTTATAAGTTATAAATCGAAAGATTTTTCTTCTTTCAAACTCCCGTTTATGCCTATTTTTTTTAATCAACAGAGGAATTTTTTTTAGTCATTATACCTATCCTATTGATTGAATAAGTAATGATCCGATGGTTCTTACTCACGGAATCTTTGGACTTAGCTTTAGGGGTTTTATTGAATCATCGTGGTTCTAGTATGAATCTGGGGTTTCAATCGATTCTATAGGGTCTTAACAAGAGAAATTCCTATTAATGATAAAAAAAAATAGTAAAAGCCACATTACACACAATAAAAAAAATAGGGAAAGAGAATATTCAAGAGGCCTGTAGTTACAATCAACATAAAGACGAATGAGCCGACTTGATATTTTAGCATTATCACCACAAAGAAGAACTTTCGGATTTTTATTCCTTCGTATCTTTCGAAAAGAGAAAAGAAAATCAGGGATTAATAAGTTTCAAACTTTCTATTCTATTATATATCCCATTCAATCAGTATTTGGGTGTCTGCTTGAGCTGTACGAGATGAAATTCTCATATACAGTTCTTAGAGGGGGAATTTCCGCGGTTTACCTATCTCAATAAAGTCTATGATTGGTTCGAAGAACGTCTCGAGATTCAGGCGATTGCAGATGATATAACTAGTAAATATGTTCCTCCTCATGTCAACATATTTTATTGTCTAGGAGGAATTACGCTTACTTGTTTTTTAGTACAAGTAGCTACTGGGTTTGCTATGACTTTTTACTATCGTCCAACCGTTACCGAGGCTTTTGCTTCTGTTCAATATATAATGACTGAAGCTAACTTTGGTTGGTTAATACGATC